ATAGGAGGTTTCCAGGCGAGCGCAATAGAATAGGTTTAAGGTTAGTTTCTTTACATCCAGTGCTAGTTTCCGGGTAAGATTTTGAATCCTACTTGAATCCTCTTTCATTCCCGGCAGTATGAGATATAGTGGAATGGAAGGTTTGACTAAGAATTCTCCAGTCCCTGCTTCACCCATTCATTGCCATCAACCGGCTGTTCGAGCTCATCAATCAAGACGGCGGGGAACTTAGATGATTCATCTTAGTATGCCGGGTATGTCTTTGCCCAAGGTTCCGCTTGTTACCTCGTTAACTCGATAAAGCCAGCTCGGGAAAGCGGTTTTTCTACTACTTGGCATTAAGAGAAGCTGGGTAGCTCCGTAATCTGTCAAGGAGGTGGCTTTCGCCTATACTATAAGGACAGTTGGAGTTGCTTTACTTGGTCAACAAGCCTAGTTCTGTTACAGTAAGAGCTGTTGCTGGAATAACTGGTGTTTGTTGATGGAATAGAAGCTCTTCCTGCTCTCGTATCCGATGAAGAATAGGCCCAAGGGACATCCATGGACAACCGCCACCCACGTGGTTTAGCTAATTCAATAGCCTTCGGAGAAAAGCGACAAGTACCACTAGCAAATCACTTTTGGAATCACCTTTAAGGATCCTCTTACGGTGAAATGCCGGAATGATGCGAGGATATCCCGAGCGAGTCAGCTAAACAGAGACGGAAATATCAGTACTATTCTGGCCAGCGTATGCTTGTTGAATTGAAGGCATACCGCACACTGCTTCAAATAGAAAGATATTAGTTTAATCCCAAAGCCTCGCCAGAAGACGTTCCACAAAAGCATTATTTCATCTTGTTTCTTGAGCAATTGAGGAAGCGAAGCGGGCTGCTTGTCTTGCCTCGAGCCCATAAGAGAAGTACTGCTCTGGACTAGGATGGTGCTGTTCTGCTTAAAACTAGGCTAGGAAAAGGGCCTAACTCCATTCGCTGATGAACCCTTAACCTCGGGCGGTATGCTTGGTGACGCGTGCCGTCTACTCTGCTTGAGTGCATACACTAGGGTAGGGCTATCAAAGTGAGCAGCTTCCCCTGTTCACTATGGCTGAAGTCAGTTTGCAAGACAAAGTCTAGTTTTTACTTGGAGTTCCAACTTTGACTCGCGCTACCCGGAAGACAAAGATAGAGGAAATTCTATGATCCGCTTTCATTTGAAAGTTTTAGCTTGGCTTTCGACTGGCTAAAGCAAAGGCCTGAGTTCTTGAGCAACGGCTGAGTCCTTAAGCGCCCTTTAGAAACTTTGGCAACGGTTAGTTATGTACGAACTTCATTTTCTTTTCTATCGTCATACCTTCAGGTCTATCTCTATCTCTTAGGCGGTTAGAGCAATTATTGATCCTGTTTTAAACTAAAAGAAAAAAAACTTTAGAGATACCGTCTGTGATCCATGATCATCCATTTTCCCTTTGGTTTAGGTGGGGTGAGATTCTCGTTACCTCGTTTGGGCGGTAGGTTGTCGGCGGACCTAGGTTGTTAACCAAGACAAATGGTGCCGGGGCGGTCGGTATACCTAGTAATGGTTTTTTCCTTCTTTCCCCAACTTTCAGCTTCCTTTCGTCGGGGGTTTGCTCCCAGCACCTTAGAGGGGAGTCCTCTTCGTTTTTCTCTGATCGTGGTTTTGCTTTAGGTTATGCACTTGGCTTTCTAATCAGGTTGGGCTCTGATTTAACTGTCTTAAGAAGCGGAGTTAAGGCACGTCTTGCCTTATAGTCAAAATTTGTGGCTTAATGACCTTTTAGCTTTGGGCTAATTCCTATCCGTTTTGGTAAGCATTTCTCAAAATCAGGTGTTGGTGTGCCTTCGGAGCAAGCTCCTGCGGTCTCGCCTTAATTTAATAACTTTCGTTACTCGTTCGCCTGCGAGCTACTAGTATATCTCTGGTCAGTCTTTATTTCATTCCTTCCAAAAGGACAGGAAAAGTCGATGGATCGGGGGAACATGAGAAGGAAGAAAGAAGAAAAGGAAATCTTAATATCATAAGAGAAGAATGCATTGGATGATGGAAAAAGCAAGCAAGCCCAATAGAACAGAATAGGGTAGGGCATTTCTTTTCTACTTTTGATCGTACCTTTTTTCCTTATCTTCTAAACTAGACGTACGGCGGAAAAACCAGCCGAGTCTTCCAGCAGGAGTTCTAGCCTTTTTAGCCTGCATAAAAAATAGAAAAGGCAGTCTTGCGCCGGGCCGGTGTCGAGCGGAGCAGAAAAGACTTTTATAGGAATATGAAGAAGGATATAATTCTACTTAAGACTGTAAAATCATTTTGTGAAGTAGCTGTAGGAGAACAGGAACTACAGCTAAAATATGATGAAAGCATTCCAGAAAAGGTGAGCCACCCTCTGTATGACTCCGCAAAGGACCTCCTGCATGGTGCGCTCCGAAAGGGGGTAGTCCAACTTATGGACAAACATAACTTTGTCCTACCCGAGAAGCTAACACATAATGAACTGGTTTCCAAACTATCGGCATATGCGAGCTCCTCTTTTGGGATAGGCCATTCCTTGATCGTTCTTACAACAACAATGGATCGACAGTTTCAAATAATCCACCCGTTTTTCTGTAACCAAAAGAGATGGGCTGACCAGACTGCGCTACACTAGTTCTGCTGGCAGACCCTTTTAGTAGCCTTCCCGGACACTTAAACAAGATAGATAGACGAGTGATTTGTGAATGAGAAATACAAGATCAGATGCCCACATAGTTAGTTACTTCTTGTTCTCGAAAGCGAGTTCAGTCTATTTCTACAGAAAATACCATTTATAGGTATGATTTTCGCGTCCTCTTGTTAGAAAGAAGATAGGCCAGGTTGAATAGATAGGAGTTCAGAAACCTTCTCCCGAAGTTACGGGGGCATTACCCACGGGTGTGGGGCAGGATTTCTATATATACTATATACGCGGTCACACTTATCCTGGACTGTGTTACGGTTTTTTTAGAGACAGAGACTAAATTGGAAATACTACTTAAGTTAAAGGGGGATAGACCGTCTACCCAGTGCCGCTACCCACTTCTACTAAGGCTGAATCTTTGCAATCTTCTATTTGGAATAGCAATTTCCTATAAGAAGATAGGTACTCACAAAGGCAGACATCCAGTTTCCATCGTAGTGCTAGACTATGTTGGGGCTTCGTGTCCTGCCCCCCGGAAATCACTGCCCTCTAGATGGTCCAAAGAAAATAGCTCAGACATACATCCAATCTATATACAGCGTGATCCGTGTTATGATAGAAGTCTAAGTTGTTTATACTTTTGATATAGGCCTCTTTTTCTCTTCCTCGATATAAGGAAGCAAAAAAGGATCGCGTGTAGGCATCCAACTTTGATTTTGATATAGAAAGATCTTACCCAAGACGATCATCCGGGTAGTAGGATTGGGCCCTGCAGTGGTAGAACCTGCTTTGATAGAAAGTAAAATAGGATCAAAGCCACTTCCTCTGCTTTTATTTCTGGATACCAAAGGGTTCAGGGGCATAGCCTAGCACGATTACTACATAGAAAGAATTTTGCTTGCTCGGGCGTACTTCATGCTTACACCTAAAGGGGCGAGACTCCCCAGTTCTATTCCTTTTTTTGTTCGGATCAGACGGTGGTGAGCAATCGATCGAGAGCAAGGGATGCTAGCGCTCTGATCCTCATATTCCTTGCTTCAGTTGGTTCAGGAAGCTTTGGCAGCGGGACGCATTACGATAGCTAGGCCGGGTGGGATTATCTATCTAATGGTTATGAAAAAAATAAAGTGATGAATCAAGTGGATCCTTTGCCCCTTACCTCAGTAGCTGGGAAGGCGGGCCGTTAGCTTCAATTTGTTCAGTTTGAGTATTTCTCATGAATAGTTGCATTGCTAGTAGGCAGAAAATCAGTAGTGCGTTAGCTTATCAGTTCATTTTCAAACCAAACAGCCCTTGTTTGTGCTCCTTTATCTTTATAAGCCGCTCTCGCTAGCTGATGGAGCAGTCATCTTTACCGTCTACCCCAAATCTCTATATGACATGCATCTTGGAGGGGTACTGCGCATTATGCTCAGAACATGGGGAATAAAGATGTCTGGAGGAGAAATGCAGATTGCCACGTTCTGGAAGGCATGCTACTATATGACTAATACGGTATTCCCATCCGTACAGCACAGCAGCCCGTTTGATTGCTCCTATCTTCAACTTCAAGGCAACGGAAAGCAGATCGTTCCTAAAAAGCTCGATCCAAACACTCGACCATAAAAAACTTTTGGCATGGGCTCCCCGACTTAGGATGTATGCTTCGATACACCCCCTGTAATCAACGGGGCAAGCACCCCCTGCTCTGTAGGAATTCGACATATGATTTCGAATCCGGCTAAGGTGTGATGGAGGTTATGTGCTTTGAGGTCGGATGCCGATTCCCCTATCGTGTTAGGTGCTAAGGATTCATTTCCTTTAGTTTTTCTATTACGAAAGCCACATCAAGTCCTGACTTTCATTTCTTTCCTCACTCAATTAATGAAGTTTCTCTCCCTTCTTTCTTACTTTTCTTTGAGCGAAGTGGTGGCTCAGTCACTGGAGGATGTCCGAATGCACTAAAGGGTGGTCGCTTTCCAAGGACCAATCCCAATCCTGAAAGTCAAGCTCGGTCCCCTCAAGCTAAAGGGGAGAATGTACTTCACTCCCGAGTCTTCCATTTCGGCTAGCCCTATTCTTTCTTTCCTTCTTTCGGTTGTAGACAGGGTTTCCGGGTATCCGGGTGGCTCACCATTCCCGACTGTCTAAGGGTCGGGTCAATGCTTTCTTCCTTTGCTGCTTTTTAACAGCTGCCTACTCTACTCCTTTCCATCCTATAAGGAAGCTTCACTACCTCTCCCGTTGGTCGAGCGTCTGATAACCTTGACTGCCTTCCAGTCTTCGAAGCTGTCGATGCATTCCAACTGTCTGTTAGAGCGAGTGAATGGTCTTCAGGTACAGTTTAATGGGGAGCCCCCTAAAGGTAAACTTCTCTCCTTATCTCTCCCGCCCTTCTCTGTCTCGTATTCGCTATCGAGCGTAAGAGGTCTAACACCCTTTCCGGTCTTTTCTTTGCATAGAATAGAAAATCTCAGTCTTGGCTAAGCCTTAGGCTAGAGGCTAGTAAGTCCAAAGAGTCAGAGCAAGGCAATGTTAATTGGCATACTTCACTAAATCAGTCTATTTTTCTCCTTGCATCGGGAGAGGCGACTCTGATCTTCACGTTACGAGGGCGCCCTAGAACCAGGACCCAATCGACAAGGAAAGGCTACTGAGCCACTTGGCTTCGTTCACTCCGAAAGAAAGAAGTTACCTTGGGTTCGGGTGAGGAGGAATTGAATCTGCCTGGAGCGAGCCAGGTCTGGGATCTTTCCCATAGCCTTCTTTCTTTATTCTTTCTGTGAACCTGAGCGAATTCTTTTCTCTATTGTACCTGAACTGAATCTTCAACGTTTCAAAAAGTCATCTTTCTGAGTGCGCTTGACCGCCTTACTTTACTCGCGGTACACTTACTATATTCCGCAGAGGTTGGCAAGAGCTTCTTTCACAGCAAGACTGAATGGAATTAGCCTCGTAGAACTGAACTACCTTGATCTAAATCTCTGGAACTCACAGAAGACCAAGGCACGTCCACTCTCAATTCAGCATAAGCTTGGGATCTTTCTTTCCTAAAAGAAAGCATTTCCCTTGAAGCCAGGTCTTTTTTCTCTTCTTTAAAGCCTGGAGCTGGTGTATGAGTTTATTATATCGTAAGTAAGGAAGTTGAGATTGTCAGTTTCATTTCGTGAACCAGCTACCCTTTCTCTTCTTCTTCCGTACCTTCTTCTTAGTCTACCTACTCTAGAACCAGGGGGAGACTCACTGGCTTTATAGTCTTTGCATCCACTTGGCCACTCGAGTCTTGGCTTGGCCACACTCTAATAAGTTCCAATCTCCTTTTTTAATAAAAAAGCTACTGGACTTGGCTTCTTTCCTGCACATAGTGTCTTATATTGAATCACATCTGCAGCGCTTACTGATTCAATCACAGAAGAAAAGATCACAGCTGATACGCATTCAATTGCTAACATCACACCGTTTACTGATTAACGTCCGACTACAGCTCGTATGAGTTCTTACGGTTGAACTACAATAAGACTATGGGAAGGAGAAGCATTCCTACCGAACAAAGAGAGTCATTTTAGTGAAAATCACCGAGTGAAAGCAGTCACTTCCGGAGTTAGCTCTGCAGATGAAGCAGGCGAAGGCCTCTGAAGCGGGTTGACACCATCACACGCCTTGATGCACTGACGGCGTGCACATAGCTTTCAGTTTTTCGTCTTGTCCATATGATCTAACTCGTAATGAAATTCATCAGTCTGCTGTTACAGCTAGTGAAGAGAAGATAGATCTCGAGTTTCAGTTTGAAGCCCTAAAGTCAGCTTCTTTTTAATTGAATCCCACCCCTGGTCTAAGCCATTCAACGTGTTTAAGCTAGTGCTTCTGTCTTCTCTGCGATTGAAGTTGCAGTGGTAAGCTAATCCCTTGCAGTCTCAGTCCCCGTCTAACTAGATCTCTTTATAATGCTATAGATTTCCACGATGGTAGGGCTTTAGATAAGATTGGCATTATTATTTTAATAGATGGAGATTTCCCTAGGAGTAATCCTTTTCTTCCCCCCTCCAAGCGAGCCCAGGGCTATCAACTCCTCCTTCGGCAAGAAAAGGCACTACTACTGCGGATGAAAACGAGAACTCAATAGCTCACTGGCTTTCTCACAGACAGGATTGCTACCAGGATTTGACTCAAAGGAGATTATTAAAGGCTTTCTTACTCACTGCCTTGCGCGGACTTTTACCTGAACAAGAACCTCAAAAGAGCATTCGCTTGCGACCACTTACTGGAAAGACTTGCCTTATCCCTATCCCTTGTTTGCTGGATTTCCCTTGCAAGATTTCCTTTCAAAACTACTGCTTGTCCTGTTAGTCCGTTAGATCGCATGGACAGAACTCCGACTTCCTAATTAATGGCTGGCAGGTAACGGGAAATGAATGGAATGGCATTGGCTTATGGGGCACTCCCTCTGGATGGATTAAGAGAACTGGCCTCGTCCCACAGCAAAGGAAGAAAAGAGGCTTGCTCACAGAAAATATCCCAGCTGGCTGGGAAAAAGAAGAGAAGGCAGAAGATATGAAAGGAGCTATAAGTGCAAGAGAACTCCCCAGAGATGGACTTACGGGGCTAACCCTTCACAGCGAAAAGAGGGACCCCAATCCCATAGTAAGAGAACAGGCTCAGAAGAGTGGTTCCAGGAAAAGAAAATCCAATCAAATCGTATATCACTTGATACCCTTACTCGCATTGGTCATATATAAAGTCTCACCCGGGAATGGTACGAAGACTGCCTGAAAAGGCGAAGGCTTGGAACTAGATGGCTTGAAATCCTTAGCAGTCCCAATCCCAATGCAATGGATCGAAAGGAGAAAGCATTAGCAATTACAGGTAGAAAGACTGCAAATGCAATTTCTACTGGATCTCAAACCGAAAAGTGTTACCTCCGAATGCTTTTAGACTCTGTTACGGGCACTGCTTGATAGTCGTCAGATGGTCCAGAATTGAACCTTGGAAAAGACCCTCCCTCTAAAAGAAACTCCAACTCAGAACGGATTTCATCCTTATTTATTTTGGTTATCCCAACGCTTGCTAGAACTTTTTTGAACTGAACTGCTTTAAAATGAATCCTAATTACCATACAACCATAAATCAAACTACCCCATATGAAATCTCGTATGGTCCACCACCTCTCTTGTACGAGTATAACGGCTAGCCTCTGGCCCTTTGTCCTCAACCATATAAAATCTATTTCTTGTTGGTATGTTGACCATGAGCGCCCAACCAGCATACGTCTGGCTGAGTGGTTTTACATCCATCGGTCGTACCCAGGCAAGCGGATCCCCACTCAGTCCATCAAAGGTGCCCCCTCCGCCCGCCGTCTGTAGGATATTCTATGCGCGCATTCCGAAGAGAGCATATTTTTTAGATATCCCCACAATTAGAGCTATTGTTACTTACGAAAATACAATTCACTCCCATAAAGCAGTAAGAAAGAAAAAGAAGAAATAGAATCACAACTCTTCTCTTACCTCCTTAATAGCATCATACCACCGACCCCTGACCTATTTGGATTAAGAACGAACAAAACGATCCCTATACATTTATGTTCACCGGGAAAAGAAGAGCCAACTAGAACCCCTTCATGGACTATCCTATAGTACTATGCGGCCAAGGAGACAGGAACTACGAACTTTGGTCTTGATCCTCCACGGAATACAGTTAGTTGTATCTGGAAGCCTCAGCGAGACGTTCATGATATCCTGTCTCTTACTAACTACAACCCTAGAGATAGAGAGTTAGGTCTTCTCTTCTTTAGAGAAGGAAATCCGAAGCATTACGAGATCAAAATAGCTGGGAAAGAGTAAATAAGCTCTACGTTAAGAGAATGGTGGAAACCAGCGCGCAAACTTCATTCTCTCCTAGGATGCATCATGGGAAAATCTCAAGACGATATAGTGATGCCGCTTATCCTACTACAAAGATTAGGGCTAATGGAGTAGGATTCTTCAAATCTCTACCTCAAAAAGCTCTTCTGATTCTGATAGTGACCCTATTGGGTTCTCGGCTTCTTGTATTTAAAGTGATTCGTGTATGGCTGTGCGCTCCCTGTTGAAACTACCCCACCAGCGCCCATATTGAGCCGAGCTCAGTTCTCTCCTGCGCATTCTTTATGGGACTAGGGGCTTTCAGATTTCAAGTTGCTGGACTTGGACCTCTGTCATCGGTTGATCATTAGTCCCCCTTTTTTGTAAGGTAAGTAGGCAGGGGTGTCTTGATCGAAACCGAACTTCAATTCCACCCAGCTCTGATTCTATGCAGCAGTGGGGAAGACCAGTTTCTACTTCTCGAATTCCATTTCTTCCTGCCGCACCCCAATTCTTTCCCAGCAGTTGAAAATTGATATGAGATCTTGAACCCAGGGGGCTCCTATGTTCTGGGCAGAGGCATTGATGCGGGCTATTAGAATAAGGTGGTAAGGTCCAGGCATCTTCAAACCCCACATATGCCCTCTTTGATCTAGTAAGGGAAGGATAGATAGAAAGAACCTGACCTAAAGGTAGACGCTGGCAGGAAAGAGCAAAGCAGGCATGAAGGCACGAGCTTTTATGGTTCGGTCAGTGCAGGGGTCAGTCCCCTCTTACTAAGGGAAGGAAGAAAGCTCAACGCGCGCCAGAGCTAAAGGAGACAAGACCGCGACTCCAAACTACTAAAAAACTTTCTGTGTTCCACGTCTTTCCCGAAGTTGCATCCCCGGTTTGACTTTTTCCTGCTGAACCAAGTTCCAAAGCGGAATCAGAAGCAAGAGCTGGTCTTAGATAAAAGAAAGTATATAGTATGCAGCAGAAGGACCTTTATTTCATTTCTATTGAATCAATATATTAAGCTAGCAATAAAGCAGCATATCGGTCATTGAGCTCGGTGTTTAGTCTACTTTTTCAATTCAGAGGATGATCTTTAATAAGAAAAAGAAAGCCCATTTCCTTTCCATCATTCCAGTAAGCCAGTAAGTAAGTGAATCGTTGGTATGCCATATTCTTAATAGCAAGCACAGAAGCAGGAAAGCTAGCCTCTCGGAAAGTCATGTTAAAAAGCTTTCTATAGGAGAGGTCGTAGAAGACCGTGCTTAAAGGTCTACAGAGTAAGGTTCAATGCCCATCAGCCTACCGGAGGCTGAGGATGAGCATGAACAGAAGCCCGAAGCCAAAGGGAGAGAAAGGGGTAGGCCACGAAGCGCCCAACGACTTGAACTTGAGAATCACAACGAACTATATGCTTATCTGGTGGATGCGCGTCTTGGGCTGTTTGACCTAGAACTCGAAATATCGTAAGAGAAGAAAGGCATTCTATCTCCTTTGTGTCTTTCTTCTATCTCAGAGGTTGCGTATATAGATGATGGAGGCACAGGACCGACTCTTAGTAGAAAGCATGGCGCCTTTGTCCTCTAACAAACAGAAACAGGAAAGCCCCGAAAGGCATATTCTTAGAAAGAAAGAAGGATTACTGGCCTACTGCTGCCCTACCACTAGCTTAAGACTAGCAGCACAGGCTTACCTATTAATCGCAGACCCCCTTCCTTACTTGCTTACTTCCTTGCTTGCCCGGAGAGAAAGAATCTTAGAAGCAAAGAATGGATCCCTCCCCTACCCTATCTACTTAGTATAAGTAAGGTAAAGACTTACTAAAAGACCAAAGCTTTTTTCACACAGGAAAGGGCGCTCCCCGTTTCTTCTCAATTGATTCTAGCTTCCCCCCGCTTGCATGATTGATTGACCGTGGCACCGCACCCCTAACGGGGAAGGACTAAAGAGAAAGGCTTCTGTTCACATCTTAGTCTTCTTTGCTTGTCTGGGCTTGTCTCCTACTTTGCCTTTGCCCTTCCGTTCGCTAGCTGACTTGCCAACCCCCCTAGCTTTCTTGCGCACCTTTCCCTTCCTTCCATGCGTGCGAGGTGGGCTCCTAAATAAAGGTGCTTCTCTCCCTGTAACCAGGGCATGCGAGCCCCGGAGTTCGATCCCGGGCAACCAAGCCTCGGGACAACTAGCTTTGGTTATGCCGGCAAGCTAACGTGTAAGCGACCATAGGTTCCCGAATAGTCAACTATTTATCATGCCAATCCTTTCAAACTTCTGCCTTTCCTGCACCGACCTAGGGCGCTTCCTCTTCATCTACCGCTATTCTATTGGAAATGTTTCTGTTCTCATACGACTTTGAGTCTTGGGAACTTACCCAATGACTTGGGGTATGGGACAAAGCACAATGGGTCAGGAGGCAAGGAAATGCGAGACAGGGATTGAATGCCGAAGGCACGCTTAAGACTCCTTTCAGTGGCCAGGCTCGAAACTGACAGTTCTAAGGCGCCCCTTTCCTTTAAAAATGGTTTTTGTCTCAAAAAAGCTTCTTCGGTATTGGTGTGGACTGATCATCTGCTTTGCCAACACCCTCTTTTCTTTAATATACAATTGATTCTTTGAGACCGGACTTTCCTATGGGTTACCGGTTCTAAAAGAGCGAAAAGCCAACTCATCTGCCGCCGAATCCCGTATGGATAGCTACTCCGACCTAAGATCCGTTCTTGCTGATCGTCTCACAGAAGCATTCCGCTTTGGCTTTGGAGCAAGTGACGTGAGCTATGTTTACCATGAGGGTAAGTCCGCTAGCGGGGCAAAGGAAGGCTAAAAAGCGCTTCTAGACTCTAATGAAACAAATAAATATAGTATATATATATATAGCTCTGTGATATCCCAACGGGAAGTTAAGAGGGAAGCTTCTCGGTAAGAAAGAGATATGAGGATATCAGACAGCAGTGAACCAGACTAGTATATGGGTGTCAGTGAGCCAAGGATGCGGTGTAGGTTGATTCCTTCCCTAGGTCAGTCCGCCCAGGAAGGAAGTAACTGGTTCGATAGGACCTGGAGAACTTCGAAGCTTATTGGGCCTCCTCTTGGTTGCTAGCTCCATTCGATCGATCGCTGGAGTTCGGAATAGATTAGTTGGGAATTGGATGCTCTGCAGTGAAGGGCCCAGCTGCTAAAGCAGTTGATCCACTCGAAAGGGCGGGAAAGAGATAGAGATGAAGATGCAGAGTCTGATGCCTCTCATATGATTGCTGGCCTCCTGTCGTAGTACCGAGCCCGCCGAAACTCGTCTTTTCATGCCCGCCTTCAAGAGCCTTTTTTATCCCGGGGATATGAAACTCAGAGCCCTTACCCCGCGATGAGAAGGTAGATATGGAACCTAGTCTTTACCCTGATCTACGACCACCCTGCCTCTGACAGTACGGAGCATAATTTAGAATTTCTTTTCCGTTATCCGCACTGCTATCAGCCCAGGACCCACTCCGATCTTACAATCTCCACATCTCCTCAAGAACGGAATTCCAGACCAGCACGACCTACTCGTTGGTTGAGTTGATTTCTCTTCGCTTCTGACTCTTTCAGAACTGGGGAAAAGAATGAGTTCAAGATTCTTGCCCATCTGCTGACTGAGAAAAACCTCGTTCGTATCTTTCTTTTCTGGGCATTATAGACTCCCTACTGCTATTATGTATGATCTCTAATAATCTGAGTCTTCTCGTCCTATTCCTATCGTCTATAGGCATTCTAGACAAACTCTTGAAATATGTGAAACTGGTGTACGCCCGCTAAGAAAGAAAGTACAGAGAAGGGACCCCGAGCTAAGGTTATTGAATGTTAGAATAGATTCCCGGTTGGGGGCGTCACCTGCTTCAGCTAAATAAGGTATCTAATATCGACAACGGGCATTGAAGTGATAGCCTATTTTTTCTGCGCCAGAAGATTAAGAAAAAGCAGCCATTTATGCAACCCCAACCATTCCTACGACAGGTTTTAGCCATTATAGGAGCAGGAGAACGTCTGTCCTTTTTTCTTTCTTTTTCTTTTGTGATGAAAGATCCCTTTGCTAACCTAAAACAAAGAAAAGAGTCACGTATGAATCTTCAATTAAATAGAAGAAGTCAATGGGTCATTACCTTCTTAGTGTCAAATTCATGAAATAGCTTACTAGAATTTCCCAGCCCTAGTTCTACTACTTACCGGACTCTAAAGAGTTCCGTTCCTATGAGCGAAGTTCCTAAAAAGAGGATCCGAGATGTCAAGTATCCTCATGAAAAGAAAAGGTAGGACTTCCAGCTTTGAGGCCTGATTCTGACTATTCTCTTCTCCGGACAGATATAGAACGGGAACGAACAGCAAGCCGGTCTTATACAGCGGGAGTGCAGTCTGACTTTTCATTGACATTGAAAGAAAGAAGAGAATAAGCATCGGCCTAGAAAATTTTGAAATTTGTAAAAGGAATCCATAGGCCACATCCGTTCTCACTATGAAATGAAGTAGAGCTCGGATAGAATGGTGGGTGCCTGACAAAGATCAGAGAAAGTGGCGCTGGTATGAGGGTTTGACCCAGAGCTAGAAGAGCAATAGGCTCTCGATCTCATTCTCTTGTTCATAGATTAAGGAGGGGACCGGTATTGAACCCTTTTTGTTGATCAAATTTCGTAAGAAAAAACCTTCTTATGCGGGTGAACTTATGTTTCCTGATCGTCATCTTCTAGTGCTGTACTCCACCATCTGTTGTTAACAGAGGACAAAGGTGCCATCCTTTCTACTTTACTTTTGAGTCGGTCCCCGGTTTATGGAATATGGAAGTAAAAAAAGGAAGTTTTCCCGGGCCGGTCCAATACAAAGACTGCTTTTCTTGGAAAGTCTCTCTCGCCCGCTGCGCACCTTTATAGCCAGAGAACCGGAACTCCGAGCGTAGTATAGTTATAGGCTAGCCTGAACTTGCTGGCTTTCCTGACGTGATAACGTTATTCTATAACCCTCATCTCCCGGGTGTCAAATGTCTTCCCCTTCGGGACTTCCTTGTTCGCTTGAAACAGTAGGCGAGTGAATAGACTACTCTCAGGGAGAATGCAGTACGTTATTCCTTGCAAGAAATCCCTGTGAATTCTTTTTCTTGAGGTAAGAGGCTTGAGTTAGGGATCCACGGCTAGCTTCTACTGTCGCAGCTTTCTGCCCGATACAAACAAACCAATTGGAACCTCGATAATGGACTTGAATTGGTGATGGCGATTCTCGAAAGCTATTGGAAAGGTCGGACCTTACGCTATTCAAGACCCTAGAGTCATGCTTTACCAATTTCCAAACTTGGCTTTTTGGGCCATCTTCTTTATGATCCCAAGAAGTTAAGTTGATGAACTAGGCAGGGTGAAAGCTGTCTTCCACTCGTCTCCAGGCCGGATAAAGAAAAGAAAATGAACCAGGAAGAAAGCAGATACGAAAGCTTATACGCATTCTATTAGATACTTCCGCCGGCTATCTGTCTTACGTCCACCTTTCTCCGATACATGGCTCTTGCAGATATCTTTCTGAGAGCCGGATTTCCTAATGAATCTTCTATTTTTATCTTCTATTCCATTTAAAGTAATGGGTCTCCTTTCTTCTTCTTCGAAAAAAAGGTGAACCTCTCCTTACAGTCGAGCGTCTTCAAACCTCTCCTCGAAGCCTTTTTAAGACAAAACTAAAGGGTTTGGCACCCTCTGGTAAAGGCAAGCATAGCCAAAGAAAGAAGATAAAAAAGAACTTTACCAGGAAGCCATGGAGGAGCTTCAGATGACCATATCAAAATCAAAGTCTTTCTGATCTAGCAAAACATTCAATAGTATGAAACTCAGCCCTATTTAGCCCTACCTAAGACGGAGCAGCACTTCCCTAGTCCGTCCGAAGCAGTACCCTTAGCCTGATGATGCTATGGTCTCGAGGCAAGCAGCCTTCCTTCTTTTCATGAAAGGGTTGGGGAGGATGCCAACTTCTATTTTTTTTTAACCATTTCTTGCCTTCCTGCTAGGTAGTGAAAAGATTTTGCTTTGTAAAGCAAAAACTCAAATATTTTCCTTTTCAACCACAACATACGAAAAAGTGTCCAAACATCCAATTCTCGGTGTTGTATGCACAATCCTCTTTGATCCTAGACTCCAAGCCGTTCGACATAGCTCAACTCCGGAGCACATGCTCGAACAAGGATACTGCTACCATTCCGACAAGAGCGCTTATGGAGCATCGATCGTCATTTGCTTCATTCATCTCTTTGAATCGGTCTCAAGTTTGAGGTTCTGGAAGTCAGATCAAGACTGCCATTGCTGTAGTTTCTGTCTCTCGAACGTAGAACTCCGGTTGCCATAGTCTAATGGTAATTTCTTTTTGATGTCAGGAGTGCAAAGTTGGTAAACTTGACTGACTTTGTCCTTGTATGGACACCGCTTGTTTTGGTCTGAGATGTGTCTGTGGTCTGGTTTCCACTGAGCTAACTTCCATGAAGAGGGTGGATGGAGAACATTCCATAGTCTGGTCTGCTTGCCTTTCAGCTTCTTCCTTGCTCCGATCAAATTCCGGCTTCCTATCCATGACCTTTTTAACTTCTCTCGGAAACCTTCTTTCAAGTTGGCTATGCGCCCGGATCTTGACCACCTTAAGCCAAGTCGTCGATAGAAAGAAGCTCAAAGACCTAGAATTCCTTTTTCTCCACGGCTTCACGCTTTCTAAGCTTCGGCTTGACTTGACCGCCTGCTCAATCAAAACCGGGGCTTTCTGCAATCAGTTCCCATTCACCCTTGCCTGCAGCGAAAGCTTTCAAGAAAAAAAGAAAGAAGACTTTTTTCTTTCTTTTGCTAGTGAATCAGCTCTTTTCAAGCTTTCACGTGGCGAATGGGATATCATCAATAGCTTCCCTTTCTTGGTGGCGTAACATCATATTATAAAGGACGGATCTCTCCCTCTTTCTTTCGGAATATGCCACGAAAAGCCTTCGATTCGAAATGATTAGATGAAGGGCCTAGACAATTAAAGGGGAACAGCCAGAACCAAATGCATATTATCCAATTCCCATCCCGTACCATACCATAGATAAAGAGTAAGAACTTATACTGATTGATGGATAATGATTGATTGCTAACAGATGTTATGAAAGAATTGTGATAATATCCCCTGCCATTAGCTCTCAAGTGAGGGAAGGAACCCGAGGGTATGACATCAACATAAAGTAAAGAACTCTTAGCTGTGACCCAGAAAGGTAAGCGAGGAGGAGATTAAACGCTTGCTTGATCAGACAAAACAAGCCCTTAATAAATAGAGTTGTACAGGCCAAGGCAATAAAGAAAAAAAGACCAAGCGCAAGGCAAAAGGCAGTATAGTATATAAAAGCTCTTCCTGATTCAAGTCTTGGAGGAAGGGCGGGATCTTTCATCGATAGCTATTCATTTAAGTCTTCGGGTAGCATTGCTTTGCTTGGCATCGGTCTATCGTAGTCCCCATGGCACCGCTAGATAAGAGGTTCGAATCTAAATCATGACAGTAGCGGAAGTAGACACCAAAAGGAAATTCCAAGGATCAAAGGCACTCGGGGCTGGCGACTAACCCCTCCTCGGAGGGTCGGGCGATTAAAGAATGCAACTCCTGGGCTTCCGGGGCAAGGACTACTATGTCCACTCAAAAGCTCTCATTCTCGGCCAAGTCCGAAAGCAATGCATGAAAAGGCTCACGAAGGCTTTCCCCGATGCACAGACGAGAGCAACTCCCAAATTTGGATTGAATAGTCAATGTCTTTAGTAATTTAATCATTCAAGCCCTTTCTTTTCTTCCAAAATAGAGAAAACCCCGTACCCCGATCTAGGCTTCCAAACTACTCTTCCCGGATACACATATCGTAACGAATGGCAGAAAGAGAAGGCGAAAGGGCTCGCCCTCGAATCAAAGGGCGAAGTGAGAGCTATGGCAGGTATAACGGGTTCAGCGGGCGACTTTTAGTCTAATTCTCTCATGGCCGGGTACAGCTTCAGACAGCTCACTGGCTAAATCGTATAAGAGGGCATTTCGAGGAAGAACTCCTGGATGTCGAGAATAAATATTACTTGCTTTGGGACTTCGATTGTCTACCTATCGCTTAAGACAGAATGTTCGGATGTCGGCCCCTACTTGTTAAGTAAGGCGAGAGTCAAGCCTTTCCTTTCGCTCCTGCCCCTGTAGGGGCTGCTTAAAAGCCCGAGTAAAAGGAGGTGGTGACCAAGTGAAGACGTTCATGGCCTTACTACCATGGTATCTCTGGAACTTCTTTTTCTTTCGTAGCTAGGAGGCTTTAGGTCATGCAACGGCCTCAGTCAGGGACTTTCGAACCATTTTAGGGGTGATCGGCACCATTGGTTATACTATAGTTGATTGATGCAAATCCTAATCCCATTCTGTGACAACTTTGAGTGCGATCGGAAAGGAATAAGGCCCGAAATGCCCACGTCGAAAGAAAAGCGGCCATGAGGCTTCTCCGCAAGTTCCTTCGCCTCTTCTTTTTTTTGTGCCACATTCAAGCAAGAAAAAAGCTATTCTTCTTAGCAGTTGAACAAGTGAATGGAACGATTCCTCCCCCGAGGGTGACTTCACTACCTGGATCCTTATCTCTTGAACTCGTTCTGGCAGCTAGTTTAATGGCACCGGCATCTCATCTAGTCTAGATCGATTCCCTAAGAGCTTCTTCTCTAGCAGGCGATTTAGCCCATTTTATCATTCCTGGTAATAAGGCAAAGCCTTTCCCTATCACGCTTTATTGACTAGCTTCCTTTATTCGGAATGAATTCGTCTCAAAAGAATTTTGGGCTACGCTTCTTGCGCCTACGGGTGAGAGAAGAAATCCTCCTTCTAGGTCGTCTAAGGCACTAAGATCTATTTCTTTCATACCACCAGGAAGCCTAGCGACTTTCTGTATCGGTGACTAAACTAAGAAAAGAAAACTTTCGCTAGCAATTCTTTTTCACAGCTTCAGTAATAGCCTATCTTTTCTCTAGCCTGGAGCCGGCACTCCTAAAGCAGTTAACCAGATGTGGGATCTTTCCCAATATCCTCTACGCCTACTTCTCTTCCGAATCCAAGACTTGGTTCAAACTTTCAAGCAGTCAATCAAGCAGCACTGACCGCTATTCCATAGATAGCATAGAGCTCTTACACAGCGCCTAATAGGCTAGCTTCACTATAAAGGCTTGATTTCCCCGTCCTTTGTCTTCTAGGCGTCGGAGGAAGGGAATCGAATGACATTCCTAAGGGGTCTCTGCCTTTTAAGGTTTCTTTATCCGGGTCGGCGGCTTAAGTCTTTGCCTGGTATGACAGTTTACTTTTCTTCACTGACAGCATTTCTTAAAAAAAGGGCGACCTTCCCTTCAATTCCATTTTTCAGGCCCACTCCTGTCCACTGGTCGTTCGCGGAACACTTGCAAGATTACCCTCCACTCATGGTAAACATACCGAACTTCACTTGCTCCACAGTCTTACATTGGTTTTGCGAGATAATAGGGGGGGCCAGAGATCATTCTTGTCGTTCTCAGGTTCTTATCAAGGGGTTGACCCGGGGGACTTGCCCCCTAGTTGGCTACCTTCTATTATGGAGAGCCGGATAGTAGTCGATAGCCAGCTTCTTCTGTTTACCATGTTTGTACTTCCGCTGAGAATGGCTACTGGGCAAAACCAACATGATCGATTTCGAGCATCGCTCTACGGTAATTTATTGATTGCCATTGCCCTCCCCTAGAGCGTTTAAGGCTAAAAGTTTGAATGCGCGAGTTAGCAATTGAACTTTTTTTGGAAAGGGCACTCAAAGACTGGTCCGATGGACTCTCGTCGGGAAAGTAGGCACAAAAGCGAGATGAGCGGACAGAGAAGCAAGGAGTTCCCACTATCGAATCAAATAGGAAAGAGGCCAGCTCTCCCTACGAGTCATCAGCTAAGGGCTTCTACTTTTGCTTTCTTTGGCGACTGTAGCCTTAGAGAGCCTTCCCTTACAGATGAGCTATTCCCCTCAAATCTCCTTATTAGCGAGGGAATTGATTCAATATCGCCTTGACCCGATCCTTCTTAGCGCTCTGTCGATCCTTCAAAGATAGAGCTTGGAATGAGATTAGGTATCCAAGCTTCGGATGACGGCTTTCAATCCCAGGCTTGGAAATTCAATTAGCCCGAGTAAGGTCTCCCAATAGATTCATCCCCGAGCTAAGCTAGTGTTGAAGTAAGAATTGGTCTGAGCTTTGAGAGTGAATAAGTCAGGGGCCAGGCCTTTATTTAAGAAGGACTTAACTGCGCCCGAAAGCACAGCAAGGGAGGAGCGACGGTTAAAGGATAAAGGACTTTTCCCGGCTCGAATAGTAGATAGATCTATTGGCCGCTACCTGACTTCTCTAGGAGAGGAAGAGGACGGTACTATTGAATAAGTTCTTGTCGGAATTACTGCCGTTAGTGGTCAGACCATGGGATTGGGAAATGGCCTATGGGCTGCTATGCTAGCTTTGTTCACGACCTACGTATTCTTATTAATGGAATGGAGAAATAAAGAATATCAGCCAACTCCGGCGACTCAAGCAATCCGAGCTGAGTCAACCTCCCTTAGGTAAGTAAGGTAAGCGGAGTAGCCTTTATCTTATATGGCTTGAGCCGGTTCCGAGTTCGATTAATAAGTAGCAGGGTTTTCACTCTTTCAGGCTTTGTTTGGCCGCTAAAGATAGAGTTTTGGCTTTCTCCTTTACAGCGAGTGGTCTAATGAATGGGGTTGACTTCCTTACTCATTTCACTACCTTTCCAGAACTCGGTTCTGAGCCTAGGCTCGAATGAGGAATGATAGAGCGCATGTCAAGGATTGAGCTTGAACTAATCGAATTTTCCCCTCTTTTAAGCAGGATTTTATCCATCAATGGAAGCTGGCTATGTGACCGGATATTTGTCTTCTCTCTGCTTTTCATAGGCAAGTCTTCCTGTCTAATCTAAAGGCTAGCTGGGGATATCTATAAATTACTTAATAAGAAAGAGAAAGAACGCCTAGGTTAGGCCGACAAGCTAATAGCTTACTTGTTCTAGTTTTGGCTCCCTGGGAAGATTCTTTTTTTAGTGAATACCAGGTTTCCAATATCTTTTATTTTAAGTCCCGCGATGTGCAGAGAGTGTACACCAGTCAATCTGTGCTCGTGCGTCTGGGTGATCCTCAGGTGGAGCCCAGGTGTCAGTGTCAAATGTGTGGCAGAAGCTAAATAGAAAAAAGAAAAGAATTTTGGCGCAAAAGGAAAGAAAGAAGGGGCGGTCAATAGAAGAGGCCACAGGCTGTCTGCCTAACTGAAGAAGGCATTACCCACAGTGCAGTATAAAACCTTACTCGTCAGCATTTGTCCTCCAAGAAATTGATCATACATGGCTTCAATGATTCTTTCCAAATAAGATTGGGAAAAGAAAGGTCAAACTCTACACTCACTGGGCGGAACCAACCCAAACTGAGCTTCAACTTGACCCTTGCGATGACCCACTGATACGATACGGAAGAGTAGCCCCCCTCATAGCCTGAGGGTTGACCGGGGAAGACGGAGACACGGCTGAGTCAAACATAAGGTCTTTGACAGGCGGGAAAGATTTAACTCAGGATTCAGGGAAGAAGAATGCCAGCTAGCAAGCGCACCGAAAGCAAGTCTGTCTTTCTCTATACGAGGTTAAAAAAGAAAGAGGGGGGATTGGGCAAAGCCTTTCTTTCGTTACAGCAGTGGCCATCGCGAAGGACCGTGCTAGCCGAGCTAGCCCAAAGGCGGATTCTGCTTCTGCTTGAGCTACCTGAGTTGACGGCAGAAGAAGCAATCGGGAGGGAAAGAGTCCAAGCGATTAGCCCCAGACAGACAGTAACACTCGCTCACTCGGGCGCTACACCCGTAGCTCCCTTCTTTCGCTACACATTCACTGGCGGAATGATGGTTACTGAAATTACATAAGTGATCACAGAGACTAGTAGCAGGTTTGAGCGCACATTGCCAATCTAATTGGTACTTTCCTTTTATTGATTCTTAGCTCTTGCTGTCAATTACTGATTCTTTAGCGATGTAAAGCCATCAGGCAGTAGACCGGCAAGGATGACGACTTCCTTGTCGAAGGAAGTGGAATATGTGATGGCGGAACGCAAAGTTAATCGACGTGGTGTCCCAGCTTAAACTTTTGACTTGGTAAAGTTGAAGGTTCTACCTAAGCAGGGAAGCTCTAGGGTTTTTCTAACCAGTGTGAAGTTGAGTTCTATGTTCCCTAGTTCATGCGAGGCTAACCTTCGGGTTTTCTTTCTGGAAAAACCTCCTAATGGTTGCTCGCTACAGCCTTTAAGTCTCGCCTAGCCTCTCCTGGCGGGACATACTACCACCTATTGATAGATCAGGATTTGAACCTAAATGCCCTTCTTCCTATGGTTAGTTAGGCAGACGCCTTCCTATCTTTCTTGACTATAAAGCAATGTGGTGCCAGACTTCTGAAATGTCATCGCTGGACCAGCTATTTCATTTTTCATTTCTTTCTTAAGGCCTCTATCTAGCTGTCTAACGCCTTTTCTGATCATTATATGGAAGATTACGTATGAATCATTAAACGTGACTTTTGAAGTAAGAAGATCGCTATCTGCTGGGATCTAGTCCATGAAAGACCTCTCGACTAACTAGCTAGTTGATATACTTCGTACCTTTTTTCAAAGGTTGTTACGGCCATTCTTCATTCGTGTAGGCCTTTCCATGGCACCGAATGTCTTTCTTTCGTTGGGCTCTATATTACCTTATAACGCGTTTTCTGGACATCATTGGCGGGGAATCAATCTCATCCATATGAGAAGTAAAACGTTCTTTTTGAAGTCATAATCTTGCGAAAAGAAAGACTTTTTCGTCTCTAGTGAGTACTCCCATCATAGCATAGCGCAGAGTAACTTACCGTACCTCCTACACGCTAAACGGAGTGACTTCGTACCATTGAATGTTGAGCTAGCGCCGTTTACCTCTTCCTATCGGAAAAGCGACTACGTTCCTCTCCTTTACAGTCGAGTCACTTCGTACCTCTTAAGCAATCAGTCTTAAACGTTCGCATCCCATACCCTTTCAATAGGCTACTCACTAATACTATAATATAAGCTAATCTTGAAAGATTGCTATAAGTACTAACATAATGGATAGATTATCTGGATAGGCCCTTAGCTACACCTGTTGAAGCTACTTCGTACATCTTAACCGTTCTACCCATGGTGTACTCACTGGTACCATTGCATATTAAGATAAATAGCTTAAAGTGCTAACATAATTAATATGGATAGGCCCTTACCTATGTCCAAAGTTTGGATTGGATGTGAGATGCTATTGTCGTATGTGAACTTCAGTCGTGGTATCCTTTCATCTAAGATGAGTCCTTTAACCCGCCAATCGGCTTATTCAGTTTCAGTCAGTACATCTCACTTAGCTATAGTGACTGACTATCCTCATTCATACACGCATATATATGAGTGACTAAGGTCACAGTGTCTGCGTGACCGTAGCAGCTAAAACTAACGGCGGAGGGAGGAGGGATCAACGGGGAGTGTGGGACATCTAATGGATTAGACTTTGAGAAGTCAAAGAGGTTCAATTCCTCTTGGATGTATGGGCTTTACAGCTCTTTAATAGAATGAGAGCAAATGGCTCTGCCATCCCAACGTAGTTCCAAAGGCGTCTTTCCCAGCTCGAAAGGGCATGGAAAACGTAACCTTAGAGACTGACCTTGTGTCAGATCCGGTCATACCAAGGCGCCAACCAACCCTACCGTGTAGGTTTCACGGAATGATGATTCCCATCAACGGGGAGAATGTGAGATGATGGGGCTTGACGCTTAGGATACTTGAGGGAAGGGATAGATGGCCTAGGAATTCATGGAGCAAGACCGGCTATCCACCACACATCTAAAGATTGAAGAAGGTCTGTGCCAGTAGGCAGAGCACTACGTGGGGTTCTTAATAAGATAAGGATCTCATTGCATATGTCAGGGGAGGTGCAAAGGCCTCCCTCCCCTTTGGGGAGCATTACCCTCTCCTAACCTTATTCGGACAGGGCTACATATCAATTAGGTTATGATCCGCTCTTTCCCTCACTTATTCGTGTATCACCATTGCGATGGTAGCAAGTCTTTGAAGACTCGTAGTCTAAAGATTGATTTGGTATGTTAGCCGCTTTGAATACTCTTTCCCCTATGTTATATATGCGTGAAGAGGCAGTCGCCAAGGTGTATGAATCCGCTTTTGGCCTTATCATATCATCAATCCCGCCTTATTGTGCTCTTAAATTAAAAATAAAAAGGGCTTTGCAAAGCTTTTCAGAGTCCGAAACTTTACCAGGGATTTCTCCCGCTAAGGCCCTCTTGAACGCCCTTGTTGGGCAATGTATACCAGGCCGATGCTCCCCTTAACCAACGGTTAGGGAGAGGTTTACCCATCAATCCTTATGTCGAGGGTGTCGTAATTGACCACCTTCGCCGTCCTTAGATAAAGGATCTTAATTGTCCTTGGATGGGAAGTCAAGCAAACCAGCTTGTAAACCCCTTCGGAGGTCCACTCAGGTCCAGGTGCTGTGGACTCCCTAAATTAATTGGTCTATACAGAGTGGTCTCTTTGTTGGGTGCACTCTTGGTTACGTGGTATACCACTATTCAATCTTCTTTCGAGGGCCCCGTGGTAGTTCATACTTGGAAGGAAGTGCTATAGTTCAAAGCCCCGTAAATGAAGTTCCGGCTTCGAAGTAAGGAGACTATTATGTTCTTACGAGTCAGTTTCCAAAGTCTCATTTTAATGGTGATATTCAAAGTGTGCATTCAAAAAAAAGGTCTTGTGCCTGCGCTATCAAGTCAGGTGTTATAGGCAATGCCTCTCAAATGTAGGCCTTTGTACCGCGCACTCACATAGCTAAGGTGAAGAGCGGAACCCGTTTGTATCACCCGTGGCAAACATCTGCCCCTCCTAAAATCTAATGAGAGTCTTTCTTTTTTCCTAGCCAGTCTCCTCAAGGCCTTACTTTGTAAGGCGGAAGAAGCGCTGTGCTAGTGAATCGAGAAGTCTTTCACAGTCTTATTTATTGAAGTGAACTTTCAGCAATAGCCGAGTTCATCGAAGGAGCAGAAGAGGGTAGAGGAGGAATCTGTCGCTACTGTAGTTGCTCTTTTGTCTCTATCTGTCGGTCCATTCCGTATTCCCGTTCTCTTAGAAAGAATGGCTCTCTTCCCTTGGCCTCGTTGTCTCTATCGATCTCACAAATCTCTCTGGTATAGGCAAGGGCTCATCTGTGAATGAATCCCTTTACTTTATTCCTCCTCCCCTTCTTTGTTGCGTAGCGGAGGTCGATTTGGGAAAGTCCCCAACTGGTCTTGACCGACCAACAGCCCTTGCTTGGCTCTTCGGGCTAAAGTCTTTTGAAAAGCTTTTATGATGCCTTAGTTTAGTAAAGAAAGGCTTTTTTTGTTTGTGGTCTGCGATGGGTCTAGCCCCGTGAGCCTCTCCAAACGTTCTCAAATCGGCCTTTTCTTTGTTGTTGTTGCGGGCGTACGGTATTACGGCCTTTATTATTCCACTTTCTCAAAATATAGAGCAGCGAATCGAGAGTCTCTCTCTATGTCACCATTCCTTTCTTGATTCTATGGCAGTTAATCCAAAGCTGGTGCAAGCGATCTCATAGGTGGATTACTAGAGATAGGAAAGCATCAAGCAAGAAAAGGCTTTTACTAAAACTAAACTAAATAAGGCCGGTTCTCCTAAGCAATTAAATTAAAGGGCTACGGCTTTCGCGGGCAATCAAGGCCATAGCTTGGTTCGTGCGTACGATTCTTTTATGAAAGAAGTCTCTCCTATTGCAAGCAAGGCTTTAATCGCTTCAAGTGCTTTTCCTTTCGCTTCGCTCGACTGAGTCTGAGTATGTACCTTTATCGATCGAGCTTTCCAGGCTCTCGTTTATCCTGGTTTGACCATGGATCCGGCACATGACGAGACCATTTCGTCTGCTCTACACGAGCCTTAGAATGAGTTTGATTGTCAAAATGTGGGATTACCCATATTCATATTCTTCCTTAAACGTTAATTTAACAGCAATAAGAAAGCAGTCATATGGCATAGATACATTAGAGCTCTTCTCTAACCCTTATCTTATATAGTGGCTGCTATGCTTCTCTTCTTCTCGTCAATAAATAGTGTATGTGATGTACGTAGTCGCTGTCCTCTCTCGAGTGACTTCGTTCCTCCGTTTAGCTACAGTTACTTCGTTCCTTCTCAATAGATGAGATTGGACTGTCTTCGGTAGAGTTGCCAAAGGCAAATAGTTGCCTTAAGCTTCTGTTGGTTCGAAGACGCTCAACCAGCGGGAGAGGTTCGAATCCTTCCCAGTCCCAAGGACTAAACGGTGGTAAAGTATCACCCTTTGGCTTATTAGGGTAGTAGCCTTCCCTACTGCTGAGCTGCCAACTGTGGTTGTTCTTCATTAGTCTTCGATGAGCACTACTGGTAAAGCATTAGTCTCTTCTTTCTAAATGGTTGAAGGCTTTTGATGATTGAGGATAGGAAGGAAAACCCTCACTCACTACGTAAGTACTATATAGGTTAAATAGGTTAACCTATATAGTAGGGTTAAAAACCTTGGCTTGCTTGGCTTCAACTAACAACACTACTAGAAGTATTCCGCTTCCACGCTTCAACACTTAAGTAAGCACAACACCCTATAATCGAAGATAATCGAAAGTGATTCTCTCCTCTAGTTCTGAACTCAACTCCCTCTGATCTTTGCCATTCACCCGCTGACTTGAAGTTCCGCGCTTGCCTAAGAGCCTCGTCCTTGAAGCTTCTAGCTACCTTCACTTCATGAATATAGGTCGGTGTAAAGGTGACGAATGGGGGACCTACCCTTGCCTACACTGGTTGGCTTGGTAGAAAGATAGAGTGAGAGTGCCCTTCTACAACGTCCTTACCTTCTTCGATGCGAAGAAGAGCCTAGTAAAGTAGCCATATTCACAAGGAAGCCACGATGGCATAAAATGAGTTAGATTTCCTGTGCTAGCAAGAAGCAATTGGGAGGAATGCCCCTTCGGGTAGCTCATCAGGATGAAAGAAGCAGCCGTAGCATGAAAGAAAGAGAAGTAGAGTAGCATGAAGGAAGAAGAGGTGGCTTTCCAGGGGTTTTAGTAAAAGATCTCCAACAGGGAACGATGCTCCTTATCATGCCCGTTTGCCAACATCCAGAAAATCCGCCTTCTGCCTTCGGGAAAGGAGGAGGTCTCATGGCAAAGTCAATTGCCCCGGATACGACTGATGGAAGACTTTATAACACACTCAGACCAGAATGGAATCCTTGGGGGGACTTCTAAAAAAGGAAAAGGGGGATTGCCCACTAAGCGCTACGAGAGCTACTGAAATCAATCTAATCACTCAAGGAAGAAGGAAATTGCACCTTATCTTACATCGACCACTTCGCCTTAGAAAAGGCATGGACAAGGAGAACGAGACTCGCATTTCTCTCTTCTTATTGAAATGAATATCGTTTACTAATAGAATAGATGAGCTCCGGTAGACTGAACTTCACACTTTACTTTCTTATCCTTCGTCCGTTCCAGGTATTACAAGAAGTATGTAGCTCTTTCTCTTTCTCCTTTCAAGTATTCAATTCCCCTCGTTCGGGTATAGAGTCACATAGCTCGGTAAGAAGTAAGAACTCAGCTACTCCTGAACTCATTAACTCAAGAGCTAGGGAAGGGGTGCCAACTGTTAAGCGATCTCCCCCTTCTGGTCTGTTTGAGTGCCAGTTGAAATTGGAGTTGGATAGTCGATTCTAGGGCAAGCCTCTTAGCCAGTTGTTGAAGTTGTGGAGGGACCTGTTTTGAATTCTAGTTGCTTTCCTAAGGACTGAAACTAGATGGCTTGGCTCGCTTGGAGAAGCATTGGGCGTAAGGAAACTGTCTGGAATAGTCCTAGAAATGAATGCAAGAGATTAGGGAGCAATTAGCAAAAAAGATAGGGCAACTCCAACTTCATTAAGTATAAGAGTGTGCTTACGCAATAAAAAGCTACCGCATTCTAAACCCCACGCTCCAAACGAACCTGTTTAAGTTGGGGTTCCTGTTCCCGTTGGAAGCGTTTGAGGTCCCTCTTCCTGTTCTAAGGTCTAATGATCTCCAGGGCTAAGGGCTAGTCTTCCCATTCCTAACGAGCTAAACGCTCCCCCGAAGTTCTCGTTCTAAACGAGCCTGTTGGAGTTGCTTTTTTCCTTCTTTCCGACTTCTCTATTCCTATCCTAAGCCCTTACCATACCAGGCCAGGTCAGTCGCAACGGAGGCGATAAAAGAGGGATTTTTCCCTTATATAAGCTTTCCTTGTGGGACTACTCCAATAGGCTTTCGTCCAACCCTAGGTAATCACTTAAGTAAGTAAAAGTAATAGCCGTAGCGCATTAAAGAAAAGAGGGTCAAGCTCACCCCAGGTTTAGATTCCCCAATAAGGAATCTCCTAGTGCTTCTGCCAGCCTTCGAGTTGGAGTTTCATTCTATGCATTTTCAGCCTATATGTGATATGAAGACTACTGGTATTTATATTTAGTCCTGAACCATATATCCATCTTACCTGGGAGAATAAGGGCTTGCATAAACTTTTCTTTTTATATGTTATTTTTTGTACTCTTACTAGCCAGCCCCTGTGAGAAAGCAAGCGACGGGCAAGCTCGCAAACCAGATTATATGGATTTTATTTATTTCTTTAGTAGTTCCTAGGGAATAGGGGGCATCAAGATTATAGGTTCAAAGGCCAGTGCTACTAGAATCCTTTCTCGCTGGGACTTCTGTTACATCCCTCTCTCCCTGCGACTTTATCCCCTGTAAAGCTTTCTTTCTTCCTTGGTAGTTCCTATGTCGTGCCAGGCGAGTTACTTTACTATTACAATTATAGGTATAGGATATTTTCCTTTCCAGTAAAAGCTCTATACTTAGAATAGAATATACTATTGGAGCATATAGCCTATGCATTTCCAGTCAAAAGAAAGTATGAGTCCCCAGTGGTTGATATGAGTGCCCTTTCCGCCTTTACTGCAGTCCTAGGTTAGGCTAGTAGGGATTTTAGGCAAGCTAGCAAGTTAGTGATCAAGCTTGTGGGCCTTGTGATAAAGCCAAGAGTCTTTTTAGCCAGTTCAGTTCAAGAAAGTGTAAGCACTAACGTACAATCCAGCAGGTATTCAATGCGTCAGCACCTTTCTTGTGCGTAAGCACCCTCTTATACTTCAACGTTAGCACACTTCTCCTGAAAGCAGACCCTGGCAGGGTAACCAAAAAAACCTTTACAAACCTTACGCAATCCGCTTGAAAGCAAGCAGTTTCTTAAAAGAAGCAAGTTTTCAAGCATTACAAGTGAGAGGCAGCATGCTAAGATAAAATGGAGGGAGCCTACCTAGGAGAGGAGGACGAGTAGGAGATTTGACTTGAAAGTGAAACGGGGGAGGGCTAACTATATATATTTCTTCGTCTCGAGATTGCTTTTCTTAGGGCTTTATCGATTTCTTCCTCTGGAGGAAATCCTCTTTTTAAGTTTAAGCGATAAAACTATCCTATTGCATTTAGACTTTTAAGCATATCGTATTTTCTGGGATAACTAGCTAAGGATTTCCCGATCTCCCAATATCAGTAATCCCTTGAGTAAGGGCCGAATACCTTTCATCCTAGCTAGTAGTCCAGCCATTCCCTTACCCTTAGGTGGTAAGCGGCTTTATTCTTCTTTCCTGTGGTATCATTGCCGAGTCTTGAAATTGTTCTAGCTGTCTATCTATATAGTGTAAGTGCCCATTTCCTTTGCAAATAAAAAGGAGCTCTATTATCCTGCTGGAAAGCAGATTGAGACTGATTACTTTGAAACTGGATCAACGGAAACTATTTGCTCGGCTGGACCGTATTCCATCGCCCCTGGCTTAAAATACTCGGGTTTTCTATTTCATTATCTTTGGAAAGAACCCTGGCAGGGTTAAAACTTGCTTTTCTTATTTGCTTGCCTTATCTCGCTTGACCTTGTGTTCAATAAAGAGAGTCTAACCGGGAAAGAGAGATTAAGATCTAGGCAAGAGATAGACTACTCCTCAGACCTTTCCATATTGGACCTGGGCCAACTACTGGTTATAAGATACGACTCCTTAGACTACTACGGCAACTACATTTGGAGAGGCTTATCACTTAAAGTCAGATTGTTATCTCCTATTGGCATTACGAATCAAAGGCATAAGCCATGGAAGGGAAGGCCAATAAATGGTACTTTCTTACTAGACCGTAGTAAGGGTCTGGAATGGAGTATTCAACTGAATAGTAATACAGAGATAGAAAGTCACTACTAGAACAAGGGGAAGAACATGCCTCGTTCTTTCTTGCTTGATGGAGCGAACTGGCCCGTAGAGAAATAGGATCCGGATAAAGAAAGCATATTCTAAAGGGCTGTTTACGACTTACCCACATGCCTTAATCTTAATAAAAGGAGTCTGTCACCAAGTTATGAGTATGCGAACTTACCCATGGTAGAAAGTGATATCAGGTTAGAGTAGGGCAAGGATTCGGATTCTGAACCGTGATGAAATCCGTTTCGTTGCTCACTAGAACTGGTTCTATTCGAATTTCGTTCCAGGGCGGGGGAAGAACAGCCAGTGGAGTGGGATTGCAGTATTGGTCCTTTCTTTTCCTGTTTACGAAAAACATTCTGGTTCTCGGGAAGACGACGGTGCGATTTCATCTGTTGGAGGCGTAACTGCTGCAGTTAGCTCTACTCTAAAGGTGGTTCCGTTCTCCTCGGATGAGAATCGGTAGCTGTTAGAATAGTAGTAGCGGTGTGACTGTGACTTTCTTCTTGAAAAGACTGCTTGACTTGCTTTCCTTGGCTAGAAAGGTAGTGAGTGCATTGATGCAGAGAAGTTGGAATATAGTCAGTGTGCCACGAGTGACTCCTTTTGTTGTCGATTGATTTGACTCTGTCTCCTCCCACTCCCAGGAAGGATAAGATACAGATTCTCTCGTCCTGGTGGTTTGGGCATAGGGAAAAGGCTTATCTGCGGTTGCCGCTCTTGTATTATCTTCCCTTGTCTTTCTTAGAGTAAGCGCTGCAAAGTCAGTAGTACTAGGTGAATTGACCTTCTTCGAATGGGATTTGGATTTCCTACGCCCACGACAAAGGAAGGGTCCGAAGGAGTTTTCAACTAGTTCAAATAGCCCTATCTCAATTCCAAGAGTGGCTTGTCTTTTTTTGAGTACTGGAGGAGGAGATATTCCTTGTCTGGTCCGTACTCTGGTAGTAGGACTGGCATAGAAGGTCTTCCTGTCATGTAGGAATAGGGACAGTTAGGTCAGTCCCAGTTCTCCCGGCAAGAGCAGATCCTTTTCCATATGCGGGGGCGAAGGAGCGTGGTAGCTCGACCCTCGGTAGAGTGGTGAAGCTGTGAACGAATGGGTTAAGCGAAAAAGGGCGTTGATCCAGGATTCGATTCGAGGCTTGACCAATCACTCTATTAAGGTCTTGGCTTAGCCATTTATTCTATTAAGGTAAGGTTTCCCATCTCAGAAGGAAAGTCTTTATTCGAACCATCGTTCCGAGTCGCAAAGAGCTAGAACAGCTTCTTCTCCCTCGGGAAGTAAGATAGCAGGAATAGTAGATCCACTACGCTTTGCGCCTCTCGTGACTGTAATGTAATGGTTGGGGTTGGCTCTCGCAGCAAATCGAATCTATTAATTTCTTAATATAAGAAAGAAAGAAAGGATTGTCGGTTAGATTAAAGGTATGCCAGTTGATTAATTCAACTTCACTTTCCAGATTGGCTTAGTGTTACATTATCATTGGTCTTTCTTATATAAGAGAAAGTCATTCTAGTGGTCTGCCCCTGTAACTAGAAATTGAATAAGAGAAGAGAGGGGCAAAGAAGGAATTTTTAGAGTTGCGTCGAGAAGTTCCATACCTTCTTGCCCTTTTCTTTCACGTATGGGTCAATTGCCTTGCTTTTACACTTAATTAAGTCGAGATTGGCTTTGTGGATGCTAATAGTGATCGAAGCTTCCTGCCTGGTATCTGATTGGATGCACTGGCCAGGCTATCTCATAGTCTGGTACTCACTGCCAGTAGACTGAATCAGGTAGACAGTCAGCTCTCTTACAGCCGGTTACTGCGATTGATTGGGGAGAGAGTGATAGTCTAACTGCCGGTACGGGTATGCTAATAGATAGAGGATCCGCCAGTCCTAGAATCAGAAAGTAGCTTGTCTGCCGGACTGGCTGCTTCATTGAATGTGTCGATCTGCATTCTATATAAGGAGTTGATTTGCATCCTTGTCTGGCAGTTAGCTAAGCGAGAAGCTGTGATCGAGGAAGCCCCGCCCAGTAGTGCCTCTACTCTACTAGTCCTAGTACTAGATACTAGATAGACAGGCCGGTCACCGGTGGCATAAGATCCTTCTCTGCTTGTCTAACTCAAGCCAGATAGCAGCAATCACTCGAAATAGTCATATGCGGAACACATGCAAGTAAAGTTTGGCTTTGAGACAGAAGATAAGCGAGCTAAACAAGAGCTTCCTTCCCGGAAGAAAGGGAATGTGACTGAAAGCAGAAAGAATATCTGCACAGCTAAGACAAGGAAGGTAAGATAGGCAGTTCAGAAAGAAGATAAGACAAACAAGTCAATATTGCAACTGTCAGCAAATCAAATAGATAAGACAGTCCTGTCTTGATAGTTGACTTCAGATTTCAATGTCCGATCTGACTGTGAGAATAGCGAAGTCCGGAATGCCAGTCCATCCAGAAATGCCAGATGAATCCCGTGATAGATCTAATCTAGGCAGAAGATCCCATCCCTAAAAAAGTGTAATCAGAGGGTGAAACCTTGCTTTGCAAAAGGGGAGTTCTTTCTTTCCCGCATCTATCCCATAAACCCCTGTCAAAGGCGCTTCTACTCATTCTCAATTCAGGAAAAGGTTTCCGGTTGCCATAAAACCACAAAACCCGAATCAATCACCACAACAAACAAGGGCAACTCGAACAAAGAGCTTCTCGCCTACAAGTTCAGGAGCTGGTCCAAGCCTTCCTCTTGACTGTTTAGGAGTCGCATTGAAGATTCGAAACCTAAGTTCACTCGACCAAAGGGGAAGTAAGAGACTATGAAAGAAAGTTCCTCGAAGATCTCTCAAAAGCCAAAAAAAACATTACTATAGATAGGGAAGTGAAATAGCTAAATCGCCCGGATTCGACCGCTTGCCTGACTGATAATCAGGAAGATGAATGTCCCTTTAAATATAGGACTCAGTCTTGCATTCCTCACTTTCTTCCAGAAGGAGGAAAAACTTCCCCGATTCTAAACTATCTCCTCGAAGTAGCTATCAACGGGTTTAGCTACCGATCCGTGAAGAAGAACCGCTTGTAAAGCTCTTTCTTTCGTCGTGCGAGCTTTACAAGCGGCATTGCTAAAGCTTTGTGTCTGGCGCGGCGGTAATGCCTTGCTTGCGCGCTGCGGTGCGCTATTGCTTTGCTTAGCTTTCTAGCTAGCTAGCTAGCTTTCTCTATTACTCTACTTGTCTCATTAGATTGTCCTGCCTTTTTTTCTATAGCTTTCAGCCTCATCCTTTGGACTTGGATCCTCTGTTGAATCGGTTCTATCCGTTGATTTATGGGTTCACCCGTTGTTCTTCCTTCAGTCCGAAAAGCCAAGCCACTGATGCTACTGTTGCTAAATCAGCCAATGGAGTGCAACGTTACCGGGTCATTCTTTAACTTCGGCAACCAGCAAAGAAAGAACGTTCTAAGCAGCAGTAAGGCTCATAGCAAGCAAGAGCAAAGAGCTAACAAGACCTAGCTAAAGGCATTCCTACTAAGACTTGGTAAAATCAAGAAAAATATCAAAACTAAGACGCTAAGCAGAATCTAGAAGCCGAAGGAGATCTCGGCTTTGCTTCTCCCAGTCTAGAAGAGCTCGAAGAGAGTCCTGGATGGCTTTCTGATTCCTCTCTTCATCCAATCCTTATTCTACCTTTGTTAGCTCGGAGCTTCTCTCTTGGCTAGAAATCGTAAGGGCCTTGAGAGCATTGTCAGGGTCATCAGCCTGAAGACGGACGGGCAATCTCAGAGGATAGTTCAGACAGCCTCAGGGAAAGAGAGGCGTGATCCCGCTCCAAAGCCTGCAGATGAAAAATCCTCTTGTCCAGTTCCTCGTATTGAGAAAGATCTGCAGAAAGGGCTTCCTTCAGCTGGCCTTGTCGGATCGCCAAACGAGACTCTTCCTCCAAAGTTGCTCGGGATCGATGGCCATAATCTCTTCTTGAAAAATCCGTATGGATGTCTTCATAGCTTCAGAAATCGAGGAAGCAAGTAGCGAATCCGTTTTCGAACTGGGACGGAATCAGAGGCAATCGCCTAATCCAGAGGCAGTAACAGGATGCGGCGGAGACGGTTCAGCGGCCCATCGAAAGACGGTCCGGGCTGCGAAGATGAAGACCCCAGGTGGCTTGCCTTCGGGTTTGAAAGGCGAGCAGACAGTTCCCCAAAGAAGTGCATCGCCTGAGCCCGGGAAGGGGTGTCACCAAAGGGAGAAGTACTTGAGCTAGGAGAGGTAAAAAGAGCTTGAGGAGGCACAATCGGAGTGACTCCTGGCAGAACAAGAGCAGGATAAGTAGATGAAGTGGTCGGAACGATTGATTTAAGCTTAATTCCTAGTAGTGCACTCAATAGCCTAAGAGTGGCTTAAAAGTTCCTTTTCCTTAATAGCCATAGAGGCGCGTAGCGGAATCGGATAAGAAAAAAGGATGTTCTTAGCTTATGGAATTGATTTAAGCGAAAACTAAGCTCACAGCAGTGAGGATCGAATGTTTACTAATTAAGATCATCCAGCATTCAGAACCAGCCGCGAAGAAAAGAATATGATATGGTCCTTCAAAGCACTTGCTTTCCCTAAACTATCGAAAGAGCGAAAGTGAAAGAGGGAATCTATGATCCCATAGCGGAATCGAAAAAAGAGATTATTAGCTTATTCAAAAGGGGAAAATTAACGAGCATAAAGCTACCCAGACAAAAAGGAGCTAGCAATAAGAGCAGAACCCTAGATGCTACAAAAACAAAAGAGGCAAGGGTGAGAGTTGATCAGGTGAGCGTTAGCGAACTGTGGGAGTAGATCAGGCTACGAACTCATAACTAAAAGCAGCTAAGAGCCTATTCTATGTGCGTGGATATGTTAAAGATTCAATCATACACAAATAGCCAGGAGATCCCATACACAAGAAGAGTTGGCTCTAGGGACGAAGTGGCTTAGTTGAACATAGTGAGACTAAGGGACGGAAGGGTCCTTTCTCGGGCTTGTTTGTTCGTCTATCCCCTTTCTCGCCTTGTTGCACGAGTACTGTATCACAAGTACACTAACGAGAGAGGAAGTACAAGCAGAAATCAATAGTCAGTCTTCGACTTAAATTAATATATTGCGTAAGAGAAAGAGATTTCTAGCTTTTACAGACTCGGCTCTTTCAAAGCAAAGAACGAAGGACCAACGAGGATGAAGGAGGAGCAGGAGTAGGAGTAGGAGCTATAATTCGGACGGAATCGCGAGATAGACAATGAGAAAAAGCCAAGAGGGGAGAGCACTTAGACAATTCACTTTGAGTACAGGGAAGTCTGCTGGTAGGAATTCTTCAGGGCGTATTACGGTTTTTCACCGAGGGGGTGGATCGAAGCGATTGCAGCGAAGAATTGATCTGAAACGAAGCACTTCGTCTATGGGCATTGTAGAAAGGATAGAATATGACCCTAATCGTTCTTCTCGGATCGCTCCAGTACGATGGATCGAGGGGGTGCAGCTACGCCGCCAGAGGAAATGCAACACGATAGAGGAGTTCGCTCCGCCGCGTAAGATCCTCGAACCTACCACGACCACCATCCGCGGCCTATTTTCGTTCTCTTCCCTGCCCGGGAAGGTGGATCAAAGAAAGGTAGCTTGCTTCTCTCCTGGACTGATGGCGGCTTATGTAGTGGTCGGCCTTCCTACCAGAATGCCCCCTTGGTTGAAGAGTAAGGGCGCAGGAAGCAAAAAAACTTGCGCGAAGGACGTTTTATTCTCTGCCTTCTCCTCTCCAAAGGCCAAGGGAGAGACTGCATCCCTTTCTTTCGGTAGCTCTTTTGCTTTCCCAAGGATAGCGGTAGCTGGGGCAAAGCCCGCTTTCTTCGCTCCGCGAATGAGAGAGAAACTCAGAGGAAAAAACACGTTCTCTCTTTGCGAGGTCCGACAGTGGAGAACGCATAGCATTCTCTGGGCACATAGGATCAAACGTAAAGCAGCGCTTTCTCTAAAGAGTTTTAGAGGGCAAGATACTTTAGGGCTTGTTGGAGCTGCTGAGCATAACGAATCGAAGCCAAAGACGGATCAAGGTAGCTTGCCTGCCAAGCCGATAGGCGAAGGGCCGAAGGATGGAGCGTGCAAAGTCGATCGTGCACCTGTCGTGTGACCCGTTGGTCCTAAGCAATGTCTTGCGCGAAGCGACCCACCTAGAAACAGCTCTCCTTTATGTTAGGGGGCACTAAAATGGAACTTCGATCGGATGCGGGTATCCAATCCCGCCGCTGAGATGTCCAGCGGATTCCTGGGCCTTGACGAATGGCCGGCCACCTTTTACGTTAGAAGAGCAAAAGGCCCGGGGTATAGCAGGATGAACCAATGTGAATGAGTGTAAGCTTCGTTGCCCGAACACGATTGGTGCTGACCACACTAGGTGCTACCGTGGTAGCAAGAGAGGCCAGGCGGTGACAATTGAGAGGTTGTCACTGAGCATTCCTAGTCACACGGGAAGAGAGGTCAAATGGCAAGGCAAGGCCATACGCCCGTTTGGCTCCTCGCGGAGTATAGCTCACATCCAAACATCTGATTGGGGAACGGGGCAACGCCCATGAAGCTCCGGCGGAAAGGGAAGGCCTGCCAGGCCGTATGCCCATGGGTGCAGGATTCTTCGAAAAAGCGCGGGCTGACTCGGAGACCTGGGACCTTGGCTTAGCAACGAATGAAGGGGAGCTCTTCGAGCTTTCTCCGCCAGCGGCTTATGTAGTGGTCGGCCTTATAAAGCTCGCTAAGCTTCGCTTCCCTCCCCCCTTCCCCTTATTAAATGAAGTGGAAAGTCTTCACTTAGTAGTAGTAGTCGGCATTCTATAAGCGACTTGTCGAGTCTACGAAGCCTCGCTTCTTGTAGTCGGCCCGTAATGCCTCCCTTCATTTGCTTGCCTCCTCCCAGCTCAGAATGCCTAATGCCTATTATCTTATCTAGTTCTAGAAGCTAACCGCCAGAAGCTCACCCTTCGGGTGTCGCTTCCAGCGCGGGAGGCCAAGCATTCTGCGTCACGTCCCGGCCTGGGTGGGAGCCCCGTTCGCCTTTGGTACTTCAGTAGATCTTCAAAAAAAAAGCGCTACTTCAATGCAGCCTTAACTACAACTACATTACGCAAGCTCCACCAATACCTATACCTACCTATAGAGTCAAAAAAGTACCAGTGACGGTTACTTTGACGGTTTATGGATTCAGTCAGCTAAACTCCTCAATAAATATCAACAAACAACATGTCGTGACCGGTTAGGCTTGGTTTACTTTGTAATGAATGTAAACTAAAATAGGTGGCGTTTATTCAAAGAAAGGGAACCGAAGGTTTCCTTATAGTTCAATGGCTCCCACCCACACTCAGCTAAGAGCGTAGGAGACTGCAACGGGTTGTGAAACCCCATTACAGTAACAAGGAGTTGCATGGTTCCTTTTCACAATGAGGAGGACTAGTAACCGTAGGTAATACCCCACAAGTCTAATCTAGGCCAACTTCCTGTACAATATCATAGAGACGCCATAGTAGACCCCAACGCACTAATAAAGGATCAGTGCGTCGGACATACCAATGGGACTCCACAAGAGGACTATCCAGGAAAGCCTCAAGTGGGACCGAGGGGTCCATAGATAGCAAGCTATACCACTTGACATAGCCTAACCATGACTTCACCCAATTCCTTAAAAGAGAGTACTCCAAGAAGCTTATTAAAGAAGCATCCCCTCAAACTCAAAGAGCTCAAGAGGAGGAGTCTTTAACTCACGGGGAGCTAACCTCTCCAATAAGTACCTTTTAAGTTTCCCTAAAAGGTATGGGTTTAAGGGAAGGCCACCACCAAGGAGCAAATCCATCGGTAACTTAGTCCTTCGGAAAAGAAGCCGAAACCGACGCCATTTGGCCGATTTAGACTTTTTCCCAGCAGAGCGAGTTCGGTAACCTGCTCCACCAATCCGCATCAAGAGATAATAATCCTCCACATGAGACTTCTCCCTAATGGCCATAAGACCATAAGGGTGATGGAAGCCAAGTAAGGTTCGCATGGATATCGGGGATAAATCCACCTGCATACCCTTAACTAAGAACCTCTTAGCGAACTCGGCAGCACCTGAAGACGACACCAACGACTTGTGATAAGAAAGATTAACACCAAGTCGTTGAAGAGCTAACCTGTACTACTCAGCAACCAGTGGATCGGTGATGAGAACATCATCACCTAGCACTGCATACCTATCGAACCGGACCCCTGGTCTAACCTGCTCCGCTGCCCACCACACCAGTAAATGGTGCGAAAAGGCAAACAGAGGCCAAGAGCCATAATATCCCAACGGTTGACCAGCAACGAACGAAACTGTTGCGTACCGCCTAACGAACGGCACAATAAACAGATTCGTCGCAAGAGTGCTATTAACAACACTCGATGCGAATGACCGGTCAAACAGTAGGGCAACTATTTCAAATAGATAGACTAGTGGCCACCTATCTGTGGCACTCTTCAAATCATAACTGAAACAGTTGTCGCTGGGAACTAACCGACGCAAAGGTCTAAGTTGATCATAGGTGCCGTCCATTGGAATGGTCTTCAATATAGACGCAAACCAACAGTGCACGGGTCTTAATAACCAAAGGTTAATATAGTTACCAATTGCGAATATACGACGCTTTCCAGCTCCCTCAAGAGAACAACCTAGTCGCCCCGGTACCGGGGGAATCCCAAGGTCGTCACAAGACGGTAGAAGAGGACCTATTCGCCTCTCAAACCAGTCTAAATCTTCTGGTGTGAACTTTTTATTATTCACATCAAAAGCGTAACGAACCCTTGGAGGCCAAAGACAGCCCTGAGAAAATTGCTCACCTTTTGCATGAACAAAGTTCATAAGGAACTGAAAGGCCCCCAACTCATGAGGAAAAGACGTGAAAGAAGAACGGAAACGAGAAACCTTCTCAGGTTTCAGTTTCATACGTTCAATCCACACCCTTTTCGTCAATGAGTGGGTTGGTAAAGTTTTCCAGGTTGGTTCAAACGTAAGCCCTTGTTCAAGGGGAATACGTTTTATCCAGGGAACATAGCGATTAACCAGGCGGTTAAAACATTCTTTGATTGAACCGACTAGCTCCAAGACTGAATCCATGTCAGTCACTGGTGTCACTATGCTTGCAAAAGTGGACTTATCAACCTTCTTGGCCAAGGTAATAACCTTAGACAAAGAAAAAATTGACAAATACCATTTTACAAGTAAATCAGACTTTTCGTCTCTCCTCCGAATCATCGCACGATGATGAGGCGGAATAATCCGAGGGAGCCCAGACCTAGTGAGGGAAACTGGAAGCGCACCTTCAGGGTGGACGAATTCATCTCCACCATAGGCCATCATTAAGGCGGAGGCCGCTTGTTTGAGATATAAGGCACAAAACAGCCAACCAGACTTGCGGCCCAACTGAAGGATGCGTTTAGCAACACCGAAGGTTTCCTTGGTACTTTAGTAGTACGACTGTTGTTATACTACTATTAATATTAAGTAGCTGTACAACAGAATGCCGTTCGCCTTGACTTTAGTATTGAGTAGTACTTAAGTAGCTAAGTTTCCAAAGGTGGGTGAACAGCCCCCTGTCCTTTATAGTCGTAAAGGGCTTCTCAGAAAAGTAAGGAAGGAGGCATTCGAAAGGCCGACCACTATATCATAGGCCTTCTGGTGGGAAGGCCGACGACTACACGGACTCTATACCAAGTCATGAGCGATAGCGAAGCCAAGCCGCCGCCTATAGGCGAAAGGACGAAAGCCCCACGAAGGCCTATGATATAGTAAGAAAGAAAGTACGAAAATAAGTACGTTAAGGTTACGAAGTCACTTAGCCGTCTACAAAGGGAAAGGCGTCGGTACGGAGTCACGTCAGCTGTGGATATAGACTAGGCTATAAGGAACAGAGTCTTAAACTATGGACCGAGACTACACTAAGGAACAAGGAAGCTTGACTGAGCAAAGAAGTCAAGGAACGAAGCTGCTTCTCTAATAGCCCCGTTGAATAGGAGGCGAAGGCTTTTTGAAAAAGTCTTTTTTTTGTGTAAATGCATTTTTTTTAATTTCTATTTAGAGAGAGAGGGCTTCAAGTTCTTAGGAAGAGCCGTACGAGGCAGCTCACGTACGGTTCGGGAGCCGAGCCCCAGCACAGGCAGGGGCTTAGGTCAACACTTATATAATAGCCAGTCATCAATTGGAAGCGGGCAAGATGGTGATGAATTGCAATTGGTCTAAACCTTCGACCAGCGACTTATTGCGACCCGCCCAGAATGCCAATACATACTAAGACCTTATTCACATCAGGAGGAGCTACGGCAGCTCGAGGAGGAGCTAGGGCGGACCCAAGAAGCCCAAGAACGGGATAGGGCCCGAGCCGTAGAGCGACAAAGACTTTGGCAGGACATATATAGAATCCGCCAAAGAAGTCAGGTTTTCAAAATCGAAAAGGAAAGACTCAGATTCAGAATTAATGAAATTCAATATCAGCAAGACCGACGAAGAAGATTCGGTCGTGGGTAGAAACTTTGCTTGGGCCTTTCGTTTTCGATTCCCATTAGCCGGGTAGCCTTAAAATTCGCTTAGTAGCTTAACTCTTTCTACTGGCGTGGCGCTGCTGGATGCTTCTGATCAATAGAACAGGAAAAGGAGTCAGCCAAAAAGAAAGACCACCAAAAGTAACGACCACCAAGATACGCATAGTGATTCGATCTTTTGATCACCCATTTTTGGAAAACCATTTTGGGGGGCTTCCGCCTTACACACGGAAGATTGGATTGCCTGAATCACGAGTCTTATATACTGTGTTACGATCACCTCATATTGATAAAAAGTCCAGAGAACAATTTGAAATGGAAATCAAGAAACAATTTCTGGTCATAAAAACAGAAACGCATGAATTGCGCAAGAAGTTCTTTCGGTTAAAACGCCGTGCGACTCGGAGGACATAAGACTGATTGGTCAAGCCAAAAAGATTGCCGGCAGAATGCTCCTACCCCACCATGCCTGGCCCTTTACCTTACCTTAAGAAGAAATGGGGGGGTATGAAGCGTGGGAAAGAATGCAAGAAGTGTATGATACAACAGGTAACCTTAAGGAGTGGCGGCAAAGCTCTTGATTGATCAACGCGAGTGAACTGTGCTTAGACGCTTCGTAAAACCGCACCGATCTACGAGAGGAGCTGATGGATGAGTAGGCTTCCCCTTTCGATTCACGGA